TATCTCTAAAGATAGGGTGCCCTAACCACCCAACAGCTATTCCATCCCCGTTGTCCATTGAGCCTGCTCTGAATAATCCTCCTTTTGCCGGATTATTGCCAATATAATCATAAAAAGCTAATTTTTCAGGAATTTTCGACCAAGCTTCCGATAAACTTTGATTTTCGGCTAGCCCAGCATTAACTCTTCGATATATTTCTTGCTGAAAGTATCCCTGATCCCATTGATAACGAGTGGGACCAAATAATTCGACGGGGGTAGTTGCTGAACCATACCACATAGTTCCAGCAACTACAAAAGCTGCAAAAAAGACAGCGGCGATACTACTGGAAAGGACGGTTTCAATATTGCCCATACGTAATCCTTTATATAGACGTTGGGGCGGACGGACACTAAGATGGAATAGGCCCGCTAATATGCCCAATGTCCCTGCTGCAATATGATGAGAGGCTATTCCTCCCGGAACAAAAGGATCAAAACCTTCCACACCCCATGCTGGATTTACAGATTGTACCTTTCCGGTTAATCCATAAGGATCGGACACCCATATTCCAGGACCATACAATCCTGTTACATGAAATGCGCCAAAACCAAAGCAAGCCACTCCTGAGAGAAATAAATGAATTCCAAAGATCTTGGGCAAATCCAAAGAGGGTTTTCCTGTACGTTCATCACAAAATATTTCTAGATCCCAATAGACCCAATGCCAGATAGCGGCCAAGAAGCACAAGCCAGAAAAGACAATATGTGCCCCGGCCACACCTTCGTAACTCCAAATACCTGGATTCGTTATAGTCCCTCCTGTGATACTCCAACCGCCCCATGAATTGGTTATTCCTAAACGAGTCATAAAGGGTATAACGAACATACCCTGTCTCCACATTGGATCAAGAACAGGGTCAGAGGGATCAAAAACGGCTAATTCATATAGAGCCATCGAACCAGCCCAACCAGCAACCAGAGCTGTATGCATTATATGGACAGAAAGTAAACGACCGGGATCATTCAATACGACGGTATGAACACGATACCAAGGCAAACCCATGAAAATACCCCTTTATCAAAGAAAAATAGACACTCTGTAACTTTATTGCATTGGAAAAAACTATGCTATGTACCCCCCCCCCTTTCAGTGGATTATCCCGGAGAAAGGATTAATATTTGTTTTATTCTTATATTTGTTTTCTTTAGTAATAATGGAACAATTCCGTTCGTAGGAAAAAAGAGAAGCAGATTTATTCTATACCCGATAAGTACCAATACGCAATGGGAGTTTATTCCATTTTCTATCAATGAATGCATCCATATTTGTTCATCATTCAAAAGACTTATTCGTAATAATTTTGTTTTATTTGTTCTGTCTTCCTTCCCTTTAATTTTGTGAATTTATCCAATCTATGGATAAAATATGATAAAGACCGATACTATATAAGACAATAAACCCATTGTTACGCTTCCACATCAAAGTGAAATATAGTACTTAATTCTTTCTTCATTCATTTAATGCCTATTGGTGTTCCAAAAGTTCCTTTTCGAAGTCCTGGAGGAGAAGATGCATCTTGGGTTGACGTATAATGCGACTTGTCAGATATATTGGGTCATATGGGATTTCCCCGTTCTCTCCCCCGATCGAGATATCCTCTGTTTCGCCCAAGAAAGATTGATTGAATTATCAAAAATTTGGAGCGTGAAGTGCAATGAAGTGAAATTAGATCCATTTTTTGGGGGTAGTCAGATTAATATTATCAATTAGAATAATTTATGGTTGGCTTAGTTGGACCAATAAAATGAAGTATCCAGGCTCCGTTTAGACAAAACCTAATTGTTAATATATTTATGATTACTACTTATATTTATATTATATTATATTTATATTATAAACTTATATCATAAATGATTCTATTTTTCAATTTATAATTATAAATAGGAGTGATCTCAAACAGTTAATCAATCGAGTAATATGATGAATACGTCGAATATTTGGCGGAAACGATGAAAGAAATTAATTGAAAAAAAAAAAATTGTAACAAAAAGACGTGGTATTGGGGTCATTTGTCCTATATGTGCAAATCAAAATCGGGCAGATCTTTACTCGGAGTAGAGCATAAACCTAAAAAAATTGAAAAAACCCATTCAGGAACAAGAAAATTACATCGTGATTTGGATTGGATCGCGATGAAAGAATACATCAATGAGAAGTTAGTTCGATAAGTTTAGTGAATTCTTTTTATATTATAATATTATAGAGGGAGAAAGAGGCCAAAACTTATATCCTTCTTTAAAAATGGAAGAAAAACCCTTTCGTTAGAAGTTAGAAAGAGCCTGCTATGAAAAAAAAGGGGGGGGCTGGAATCTACAATCTACACATTGATTCTTTTTTTTTTAGCAATTTTTGTCGAACCGTATGCATCAAAAGGTGCATGTACGGCTCCTACGGGATACAATTTTATCCTAATCAACCGACTTTATCGAGAAAGATTACTTTTTTTAGGCCAAGGGGTTGATAGCGAGATCTCGAATCAACTTATTGCTCTTATGGTATATCTCAGTATAGAAAGCGATACCAAAGATCTGTATTTATTTATAAACTCTCCTGGCGGATGGGTAATACCCGGAATAGCTATTTATGATACTATGCAATTTGTACGACCCGATGTACAGACAATATGCATGGGATTAGCCGCTTCAATGGGATCTTTTATCCTGGTCGGAGGAGAAATTACCAAACGTCTAGCATTCCCTCACGCTTGGCGCCAATGAATTTTTTATTTGAGAGAAAAAAGAAGACTATGCCTTCGCCATATGAAAATGAAATATGAATTATTAAGTAATAATAGCATGGCACTTTGAATTCGATATGAGAAATTTTTTTTATTGTTTTTTTCAAAATATTAGATTATGTATCGAAAGAGTAGTATGAGATAAAGGGTATTTCGGATTTTATCTTATCTATCAGGAGCCCATTTCAGCGTCACAAACTTTTTTTTTAACGACGGAAGGCTCTTAACAATATTTATGTTATGAAAGAATATTTGAAAAAAAAAAAGAAACTTTGGGATTGCTGAATCACAGACGAAATAAATATAGAAAGCAACGGGGCCATCATAGTATTTTTAAACTCCTCCGAAAAGAAGGGTGGTAATTGGATCATTTACCAATCTGGGTCTGACAGACCCTATATTTGATTTTCTCTTTCTTCCACAGATTCTTCCACAGAAAGTTAAAAAGAAAGTAAATTCCATTGTAGAGCCGTATGCAATGCGCAAAAGATGCCCGTACGGTTGTTCAATTCTATTATTATTATTTTTTATATCTTCTCCTCGCCTCATCGTGCGACATAGAGGAACCATTTATTATTTTATATCATCAGGGTAATGATCCATCAACCTGCTGCTGCTTTTTATGAAGCACAAACGGGGGAATTTGTCCTGGAAGCGGAAGAACTACTGAAACTGCGCGAAACCATCACAAGGATTTATGTACAAAGAACGGGCAAACCCCTATGGGTTGTATCCGAAGACATGGAAAGGGATGTTTTTATGTCAGCAACAGAAGCCCAAGCTCATGGAATTGTTGATCTTGTAGCGGTTGAATAAAAAAATAACAGGGATTTCACGCAAATCCGCGATTTAAAATTTTTTATTCTTACTCCTTAAGAGATTTCATATTAACCTATTAAATAGAAGTAATTCATAATCATCCGGTTAGGATCGATCTAAACCAGCTTATTATGTATACGATTCAGCATGCCAACTATTAAACAACTTATTAGAAACACAAGACAGCCAATTAGAAATGTCACGAAATCCCCCGCTCTTGGGGGATGTCCTCAGCGCCGAGGAACATGTACTAGGGTGTATGTGCGATTCGTTCAGATCACGGACTGGGACAAAAGAAAGAATTTTTCCAGTATCAATGATCAATACCAGTAAATAGGATAGAATGGAAAAACTACGTTCATTGTCTAAAAAAGATCTATCATATCCTTTTATTGTGTATGAAATTTATGGTTTACATTGGTACAAATCCAATCGCCTCTATTTTCAATTTAAGATGAGAAAAAATTCCCCATTGGTAACAAATGGTTATCCAGTAAGCGGGGGAAATCCTATTTAATATAAAAAGCAGAAAGATTGTGCCTCTACTCTTGCAAGAACGGACTAACAGGGTCAGCTACTCAGCGAATCTTCATAATTAGATATCGTTACTGTATAGGTAGATCTCGTTGTGAAAGACCTATTACTGGATAATTCATGGGTAGAGCCAAAAAGTGTGAACTGTACAAGTTCTCAATAGCATTGATTAAATCAAGGAAGGGGCTCCGGTGTATAGAGAGGACCTCACCGTTTAGGAAGTAACCATAGAAACGACGGAACCCATTATTTATTTATCCATTTTATCAATACAATTTCTTATTTCGAGGCGAAATGCCTGGAAAAAAAAGAAAAAAAAAAAACATCGTGGTCAGGAAGGTTATAGTAGCAAAAGCCATTGGAATTTTTATTTTATACATTGGAATAATCCGTTTTGTTATTAATAGACTATAAAAGGGGAAAAGAATAACTAAAAGAAGGGAAATCAATTAGTTATTCATCAAAGTTTCATTTATTCAATGACCAGAATTAGACGAGGATATATAGCTCGGAGACGTCGAAGAAAAATTCGTTTATTTGCATCAAGCTTTCGAGGGGCTCATTCAAGACTTACTCGAACTATTACTCAACAGAAAATAAGAGCTTTGGTTTCGGCTCATCGGGATAGAGATAAGAAAAAGAGAGATTTTCGTCGTTTGTGGATCACTCGGATAAATGCAGTAATTCGCGAGAATATGGTATCCTATAGTTATAGTAGGTTAATACACAATCTGTACAAGAGGCAGTTGCTTCTTAATCGTAAAATACTTGCACAAATAGCTATATTAAATAAGACTTGTCTTTATATGATTTCCAATGAGATCAGAAAATAAGCATATTGGAAGGTTTTAAAATGGAGTTACCTGGAGAATGAACTCTGGGAAGGTAGAGTAGAAATCATTATGATAATAAAGTCGTCAAAATGAGTGAACACATTCAATAAAAAAAAAGATTTATTACCGATTCTTGTTTTTTCTGACTGACGACACGACAATCAAATCTTGATTCGCGTATTTTTCGAACAAAACATCAATCCGCGTTTGAGTTCGGATTGGAATTTTGATTCAATTGAAGAGTAAGCCTATTTATTTCTGGTTCTAAGACCAGTAGTTCTAGTAGTCGACTCGCTTCTTTCAAATTGTTTCTCATTATTAAGAAAAGGTAACGAAGATAAAATCCGAGCTTGTTTTATAGCAATAGTAATTAATCGTTGTTGTTTTAAGGTCAATCTATTCACCCGTCTAGATAATATTTTTCCTTGTTCACTAATAAATCGACTAATTAAACTCATGTTTCTATAATCAATTCGATCCCCCGGTTGGATCGGGGGCAAACGCCTACGAAAAGATCGTTTGGATTTAAGAAAGAGTCGCTTGGATTTATCCATGATTTTGTTTATTCCTTATACCTAAAATCCTATTTCAATCGGATCAAAAATGCTTTTTTCTATTTGAAATATATAATAATAATAATTGAAAAATATTATAATAATGATATAATAATTTGTTTATAGAATTTATTATATAATGTAATATCATTGATATAATGTAATGTCATTAGACATTTTTCATGTTCCTTGGAAGAGTGACACACAGGTACTCCATACTCGATTCGATCTATTTCTTTATCTCCCCGTGAACCGTATGTTTGTAACAATAGGGACAGAATTTTCTCAATTCCAATCGACTAGGCGTATTGTATCGATTCTTTTGAGTACTGTATCTGGAAATGCCCCTTGATCCCTTATTAATACTGTTTCGACCACAACTGGTACATTCTAAAATAACCGTTACTCGAACATCTTTACCCTTGGCCATAAGCCTCCTTTGAGTTTTTGATTCACCCAACTCTTCCATTTTCCGATCCGAAGCGAAGAATAAGAAAGAAAGAAAAAAATAGAAGTTACTAACTCGAAATAAAATTCTAAAATATTTCGTTGCAATCAATATAGTACAATATAGTAATAGTAAATAATAAGTAATACAAGAATTTCTAACTATATTTAGAATCGCCATACAGTATTTCATTTTAGTATCGTGTATTATACTGTTGTCCTAGCCGCATTTCCATTTTCGTTCTCGCTCTAGTCTATTATGAATTTAATTGGAACCTGAACCCGAGTTTCACTGAGCTGAGGTTGAATCCACTTTTTTTTCTTTCTCTTTCCTGCCTTATCTTATTCGATCTAATTCTAAAAAAAAAGAGGGGGAGGATTAGTCACAGATATTTGATTGTATCTCTAATCTTCTTCACCCCTTCCCATGTCAATAACTAGAATGAAAAAAAAGGGAATGTCAGCGCATCCGGGAAAAAACGATTGATCTCTATCAATAGACCTGCCAAAGACCCGAACCATAGAGTACTTAGTACCGGTGCCACGGAGAGATATGTTTTTAGATCTCGCATTTTAAATCCTCCTTCTTTATTCTGTATTGTAATACAATTTTATTCTGTATTGTAATACAATATATTATGGTAATACATATATTATCAGATGTAGATATAGTTAGGGCCACTTTTATTTGTACGCGGAATCCCTAATTCAAATTGAAATCTACAATGATTCAGTAGATAAGATTTTTATTTTCTTAAAACAGAAAAATATACCCCTTTCCGCCCGAGAATTCCCGAAAAATATTCATGTTTTTTTTATGGCGGGTTTCATCATAATCATATAAGTCTTTTATTGTTTTTTTATGGTATATGATATGATACCAAAAAGAAGAAATGGCAAGATAAATTGTGTATATTAATGGAAGAAATCAGGATGTGGAAAACAAGACAGGGATTCTCTACAATGACATTGTAGACCAATTGAAAGGGATGTAGCGCAGCTTGGTAGCGCGTTTGTTTTGGGTACAAAATGTCACGGGTTCAAATCCTGTCATCCCTACCTATTCCTTCTCCTCTGAGCAGTAAGGAGGGGTCAATTGAGATCGATTCAAATTGGACATACATAATCTTTTATTTTATTATATATGATTTTTATTATATATGCATGAAAGATGTATTAGGGTTATAAAAAGAATCCTCTTCTTTCGAATCTTATCTATTGTGATAAGAAAGCGCTCTTAGTTCAGCTCGGTAGAACGTGGGTCTCCAAAACCCGATGTCGTAGGTTCAAATCCTACAGAGCGTGATTCCGCTCTTGTTAGGCCGAAAATTACACTGCAATAATTGAACAGCAATCTGAATTTGACCTCCTGCGGATTAAAGAAAGGAGGAGGTCGGTCAAAAAAGGAGATGTTAATTAATCAAAGGTCTAACTGATCACCACGTCTGTATTGTAAATATGCAGTTACGAATAATCCAGCCAAAGTAATAGGAATTAAACCTAAGACGATTCCAAATAGAAAAACTTCAATCA